CCCTTGTATTTGCTTCTCCTGATGGTTGGTCAAATAATAAAAACGTTGTATTTTCCGGTACATCATTATGGATTGGATTAGTCTTTCTGGTAGCTATTCTGAATTCTCTCATTTCTTGAATTTGTTTAGTATTTAGTAGTCCGATACAAAACAAAATAAATAAAAAGAAAGGCCCTTTTCCGAAAAAATTCGGATTTTGATACACATTAAAATGCTATTTTCGTTCCTAATTATTACCTCTTCTCTTTCATTATTATGAAATTCTATTGCCATTAGAATATTGATTGACAGACAATTAATAAAAAGAAAACTCTAATAGAAAATGAAACGGTCGACCCAGACATAGACGGTCGACCCAGGTGGATATACCCTATAAAATATAGGCTGTAGCGGGCGTAGTTCAATGTAGCGAGCGTAGTTCAGTGGTAAAACATCTCCTTGCCAAGGAGAAGATACGGGTTCGATTCCCGTCGTTCGCCAGCTTAATTTAGTAAGGTACTATGATAAAAAATTCAGTCTAGTTGACTACTTAACTACTTCGATTAATTTTATATTAATTTCATCGAAGTAGTTAAGTCCTGTACCCCTTCCTATCTTATCCTTCTTTTGCACCCGACTCAACAAAAAAAAGAGTGCTTCGGGGGCGAAAATCCCACTTTCCAAGAAAATTCTCTAAAACGGGGATTTACCGAGACAAACAAGAGACAAACGGTTTTAAAAGGGGGATAGGCTATGCTTTTCTTTCATTTTTTTTTTTCTGCTCCGCCTGCTGAATAAAAAAATGGTTGTATCTAGCCCTCTACCATATCGATACAAATAGAATAGTCCATTTATACGGACTGCAAGGTGCGGAGACGGGAATCGAACCCGTGACCTCAAGGTTATGAGCCTCGTGAGCTACCAAACTGCTCTACTCCGCTCTGTAGGACCGAAAACAGGTGGACGAAAAAGGTTGAATACAAGTCTCTACCATGTCTAGACAAACAAATAGAATAGTCTTTTTCTACAGAATGGAGCGGGTAGCGGGAATCGAACCCGCATCGTTAGCTTGGAAGGCTAGGGGTTATAGTCGACGTTGGTTGACTATTTTGAACGTCTCTAATTCAAAACCGAACATGAAATTTTGATTTCATTCGGCTCCTTTATGGATATTATCACCGCTTAACATCTATGTCAGCTTTTCTGTCTGAATGGAACCAAAGCTCTCTGCTTTCTAGATGATCCCTATAGAGTAGGAGATAGAAATTCTCCTAAATATCTATCTAATCTACTTACTTCGTTCCCTAATTTCATTCAAGAGATCCTGAGGAAAAGAATTGGGTTTCCGCCGAGCTGAAACAATATACTGATGGTTCTAGTAAACCAAAACCCTCGTTTTTTAGCTATTGGGCTTCCATTTCCTTTTTATTAAAAAAAAGGAGATTTAGTTACGATTGGAAATAAACTTTTTTGTATCTTCATCCATAGATCCTTTACTCATATTTATTCAATCGGAATACTTAATCCAATGCAAAATTATGCTTCGCGACCCCATACTCATAATCGAATTTGCATTTTGGATGCAAATTCAATTAGTCTTTGGATACTAATCGCGAGAATGTATATTCTTCCTCAATATGCTATTGAGAGGAAAAGGATTAAACCCTTTATAAGAACTAAAGTTTTCATCGGAATATGAATATAAAAAAACTTAAGGATGCCTTAAGTATATCATTTCAAATTCAGTTATTAATAGAACGAATCACACTTTTACCACTAAACTATACCCGCTACATGTAGATTATGATACCAACGCTACCTTTTGTCAAGGGTAGCCATTCGAGAAGGAGGCTAATTCCACCTTATCGAATCAAACAGAGAAAGTTCATGGGTGTGGGCGGTTGGTACTTCAATCGCGGGCCTTTACTTTAGGATTTAGATAGCCCCTCTCGAGTCTGTAAAATACATCTCTTCTTACCATGCCAATCGCGTATGAACCAAATGTATGCATTTCGATTAGGATCTATTCTCCGGTTATGACTACAAGGATCATTATTTGTGAGGACGTAAATGTGCCAGACTGTTGTAAGGAATAGTTTGATTATTCCTACAATATACACTAAGAGGTATAAGGTACAGTAGAGTCCCCATAAATCCTTTTCCTCTTTTTCTTTTTTGTTGGGCAGGCAGTAGTATAATTTTTATACTCTACAGTATAAATTTGACTGCCAACTTTTTTTAGAATCAAATTGTTCTCCAACATAGTTTGTTCCAAATCCGCTAGAATCCTTGTAGAATAGTCAAGTACCCCATTTCCAACGGGTACCTGTTGAAAATAGTTTCAACAAATCCGTCCAAAACTTTTTAAGAAAAATGAAAAAGTTTTGAACTCGAAAGTTTTTCCAAGAGATGCCTGCTAAAAATTGTTTCAATCTCTCACCAAAACAGATAATAAGTATATCACTGAAAATTAATGCCCAGCCATATGGGTATATGAAGAGCGCAAATTCCTTTATACCCCACCCAATTAGAACTAGAGGAAATAAAACATAAATGGAGAAAGTTCTCATCATCAGATCAGCCAATAAAAGAAAAAAGTCCCTAATTCTGCAGAACATTCTGAGCACGTGAAAAGTGAATAGCCTAAAGATAAAAAAAACAAAGTCTATCATTTTTTTAACAGCAGTTCTTATTGCCCCTTTGGCTGTTTTGGCCCACTGTTGTATCCGATTCAACAATTGATACATATTTGTTCTCCTCTTAAACAAAAAAAAAAAAAAAAAATAGAACTTCCGGGCTTTGGTGAGTCGTACGAGATAGTGTTTACATACCTATGAACTTACCCTCTTCAAGTGTATCCAATATATATAAAAGAAAATCTCTACATATATCTCTATATATACATATAATATGTACATTATGCAGTAGACCCATAATGGTAAATGAAAGTCGCTAATTATTGAATAAAAAGCCCTTTTAACTCAGTGGTAGAGTAATGCCATGGTAAGGCATAAGTCATCGGTTCAAATCCGATAAAGGGCTTTTTACTTAGTGGTAGAATAATGCCCTGGTAAGACGGAAGTCATCGGTTCGAATCCGATAAAGTACTTTTCTACTAAAATTCATTCATTTTTTTCTTTTTTTTTATGACTTAGTTTAGTGTGAGATGCCCACATTTTGGGTCTGAACACTAAACGAAGCACAGAGTTTTAAAAAAAGAAATGAAATTGGACTCTTTTTCCTGTTAGAGCAATCAAATCAATACCCGTACTGAATTAATCTAGACTCCTTTTTATTAATCTATTCTTATTCTATACCCTTTAAACGAATTTCCTTAAAAAGTAGGGGATGATTCGTGAATTAACCTAACCATCAACTAAAAAAAATCCGATGAAAGCATAACAGAAAAGTAGTAAAGATTCTTTTCTTTGATCTAGTTATACTCTTCGAGTATGTTGACAATTCAAAAAAACTGCTCATACTATCATTATAGTATAATGACGAGTGGTTGTATATAGTGCTATCGTCTAGTGCTGCCCCCATCGTCTAGTGGTTCAGGACATCTCTCTTTCAAGGAGGCAGCGGGGATTCGACTTCCCCTGGGGGTAGGGAGTATTATAAAAAGAGGTTAATCGTAGATTATCAAAAAGCCTGGAATAAATTCTTCCTGGGTCGATGCCCGAGCGGTTAATGGGGACGGACTGTAAATTCGTTGACGATATGTCTACGCTGGTTCAAATCCAGCTCGGCCCAAAAATCTAGGGCTTCATGAATATGAACTAAATCCATTTTTTTTTATGGAATAAAAAATAATGTCTGATCCATAGAAATAAAGGATAAACAGAAATTGGAAAATTTTTTTCTAATCCATATCTCTATGAGTCTTTTTCTTATAAAGAAAAGACAAAGAAAAGAGTTTTTCTTATGGAAAGGCAGATTCTCATTTATTTTTAGGGATAAAAAATCGCGGCATACTTGTTATGCCACTCGCACTATACCCGCATATCCTGTGTGGGTATGTAGTATATGATTCGTCTATTTCTTAGAGCACGACAGATGAATCGAATCTTCTTATGGTTCTATTTAAGAATAGGCATGCCATACACCCCGCAGGGATTGTAGTTCAATTGGTCAGAGCACCGCCCTGTCAAGGCGGAAGCTGCGGGTTCGAGCCCCGTCAGTCCCGAACTAGGGTTCAATGAATGGATAAATGCATCTTTCCTTTTTTCATGGAAATTTTTGATGAAAAAAAAGGGGGGGGGAGAGGAGGCAAGATCAAATATTCATAGGGTACCCTTACTTCACTTTTTTTATTTCGTATTTCTCAGTAAAAAGAGAGCAGTATAGGAATTTTTTTTTCACTACTTCCGGTTGATAAGGAAAGGCATACATATCATACGTGGATTAGTATAATTTAGGATATTACTCTATTTTTATGATGATACCGTCCTCATCTTAACTTCCTATTCGACTCTTATGGAATCGAGTACCGGTATTTTACCGGAATCCATATATAAAACATATTCGTTTATTGTTAGAAAATGCATTTCATCTAATTAGTTCCTGTTTTGGGATTAAAACACACCCCTTCCATTTTCTAGTTCCAACTTTGTTTGTGTATGTTCAATGAATAATTGGAAAGAATCTACCTCATTCTCACTTCATTTGCCGAATCCTTTTTTTATGGATCCGCTCTCATCTTTAGACCCCAAAAAGCAGATATTGATAGTAACCTAATAAAATAAAAACCAAGCAAACGCTCTTTTTCCTAAATTTAAATATGGAATCCTTTTTATTTAAGATCCTCTTTTCTCTATCTCATTTCGACTTCTACTGCTTATTTGGGTGTCTATGTGACCCATAGAAAGGTGGTCATATAATACATACCTAATTGTATGTATAACTATAAGAAAAAGGAAGGGAAATTTGATAATATAAGAAGGATTTTTGGTTACACATATAGAAAAGCGAAAGTAGAAAAGAATGAAAAATAGAATAGATGGGGTTTCGAATCCAATCAAAAACCAATTTTTGGTCTTAGTATGGATAAGGGATCTTCCTATGTTATATTATTCCACTATCAACCATGAATTGATTTGATAGATCCAATATTCATAATATTGAATTGATTCCGTATTATCAGAATGCAAGTCCTCCCCTTGAATTTACGGGATACCCCTTTTTCCTCTCCATGGGATTACATCCCGAGTTATTGTGAAAAAAAAAATAAAGAGGTTATGGAAGTCAATATTCTCGCATTTATTGCTACTGCATTGTTCATTCTAGTTCCTACTGCCTTTTTACTTATTATTTATGTAAAAACAGCCAGCCAAAATGATTAATTGGAATTCCAATTAATCATTAAAGAAATGAAAAAGGGATTAAAGAAAATAAAAATCCAAGTCTTAAATGAAAGGATCCGGTTGGAATCATAAAGTGTAGTAGAAAAAACTACACTTTATGATTCTTTCTATTATATTATCTTGAATCTATATAGAATCGATTAGTAGATTGAAATAGTAGTCTAATTCAACTTCTTTTTTCACAGCATCCACGTAATTTCAATCAAGTCAAAATCAAAAAAATCGAAGACAATTCTTCATTGAAAGAATCCATGGAGGGGGAGAAAAATAATACGAGAATAGACTATAGTAAAAGAAAAAAGTAAAAGGAAAAAGAAAAAACCTACGAATCTTTCATGCTTAAAAATAGCGCGAGATCCTTCAAAAAAAAAAGAACATAAAAAATTTTCTAAGAATAAGAAAATAGTATAAATAGAAAATGTGCGATATGTTGTGAATAGCTTCGTGTAAGAAAGTCTAATTTTCTTATTCTTAGAACTTTCTTTTTACTCGTCACTTTTCTTTTTACTCGTCACTTCTAGTAGAATAGAAATTCTGAATTACAATAATCGCCCTTTCTATTCTATTATACTGGAATAGAGCATAGTAGAATAGAACGATTCTTTCTTACTTTCTTAAAAGAGTTTCTTACAAGAGTGAAACAAAACTAAAGAAAGAGAGAAAAAATAAAGTTTGGCAAAATTTTTAATACAAAACGATCAATTAAAGAAAAGAGTTGATACTACAATTCGACTACTCGATCAACTGGTAGTATCCCTAGAGTCCACTCCTCCCCCATACTACTAGCGAAAGAGAAAATGTAAAGACCACCATTAAAGCAGCCCAAGCGAGACTTACTATATCCATGTAAATTATGTCTCCTATTTCTATGAAGGAATTCTTCTACTATTAATCAATAATCATAGTGGAATCAAGGGTACAGAGTCAAAAGTCCATCCTATTCTGCCCTAAGATAAGACTATGGATGAATCCGTTAAAGGAATTGACTCCTAACAAATTATTATATGATTTCTGGTAGAATTGGAGAGCATTAAGTATAAATATGATACATAGCCCTTTCCCTAAAAAAAGGGGGGATGCCTTGAATAGAAGACGCGGGAATAGAGAGATTTCTTCTTTCGTTTGTTACCTTTTTTATAATCTAAGCAAAGGACGTAAGAATATACCATAAAATTCGGATAGATAAATATTTATTGGATACCTACCTTACCTATGTTTATTTTTGACCTAAACCCTACTACCCCGCTTTCTATCTTTCTATGAAAGAGTAAGGAGGCCTTATCCACAACCCTGAAATGGATTTTCGATCAGCCTATTCAATCTAATTCTCGACAGAATCAGTAACCTTTACTTTAGTGTATATGGGTAGCATAAGATGTACGAAGTGTATGTAGTAAGATGTATGATAAATAAAATGTATGATAATTAGGAAGTTTTTATATTTCTTCGCAAGGAAACGATACTTCATCCCTATTGGTAGCTGTTTGGGCCACTGCCGACAAAACAAACCGTAGTTTGAGGATAGAACTATGGTATGGATTCTCAAAATCCAGTATCGCCAGACCTAGTTACTCTCGTGCCTCAACTTATGGGAGGTACGAATTTGTCGCGTTTGATCAGTACTATAATCCTAAGTAATCCTAAGTATTTTATTGATCAGGCGGCACCCAGATTTGAACTGGGGATAAAGGATTTGCAGTCCCCTGCCTTACCACTTGGCCATGCCGCCAAAAAATCCGATCTGAAATCGAGAAAAGAACAAGTATTCATCCACTTTTCTAATCTTTTTCAAAAAAAAAAGGATTTCTGCTTTTTTTGGATCCAGTTTCGCTTATTTTCCTTAATAGATTCTATCTTAAAACACATATTGCTAACACTGGAAAACTTCCCTTTTCTTTCTATTCTATTGAGATAACAAAGGAGAAAAAGTGGATTTCTAGTCGCAGGCTGTAAAATTCAGAACAAATTAGAACCATTAACTATAATTTAGATTTTTTTTGAATTGCAGTAGTGAACGACTCTTAAATCGGTATTCCCCCCCCCATTATTTTTAATGGCATAATAAAATAGAATAAATGTTTCCCTAATCTGTATATAGGGAAACTCCAGGTCCGAACAGCATTATTATCTATGGGTCCCCCTTATGTACATATCCCTACGGGGAATCGTGCTTTAATTTTTCATTGCATTAAATATCTTGAATAAAAAAAAGAGGGAATTTTCCCTGATATAGATTATGGCCCTCTTTTCTTGGCCCACCTAAGTGCAATTAACATAAAAGATTGGCAAGTACTTAAAAAATAAAGTACTTACTTTATTTTAGGATTCTAGAATGAAATCCTTTATTTTCCTGCAATTCTACTACTACGAATACGAAACAAAAAAGAACCCTCAAATTCTTTTTGAAAATGAAACTAAGTGTGCTATTCTAAATCAAACTAAAGTCAAACTTTCTAGTGCTTATAAATTATTATGTCTTTATCCCTTTCATAGAAAGGAGATAAAACGGGAAATCTTTGCTATCCAATCTTTTGAGAATATCATAAAGTTTAAGTGGCAGAATTTTTTTCTAGAACTGTTTTATCAATTCATTTTTATTCTATTTCTACCCCTGCAAAATTCGAACTTTCGTCAAAATCGTCTCTATTCATATGTATGAAATACATATATGAAATACGTATGTGGAGTTCCCTAGAATTTCATGTGATTCAGTAAACAGAATATGGGTTCCATGGTTGCTAGATTGATCCGTAGGGATTGATGAAGAGTGAGCTGATAATGGAATTTTTCTTAGATAAATAGGAAACTTAAGATTAAAATGCTCCGGAATAGAAATGAGGAAATGTCCACAATCCCCGGATTTAGTCAGATCCAATTCGAGGGATTTTGTAGATTCATTAATCAAGGCTTGGCAGAAGAACTTGAGAAGTTTCCAACAATTAAAGATCCAGATCACGAAATTGCATTTCAATTATTTGCGAAAGGATATCAATTGCTAGAACCCTCGATAAAAGAAAGGGATGCTGTGTATGAATCACTCACCTATTCTTCCGAATTATATGTATTCGCGAGATTAATTTTTGGTTTCGATGTGCAAAAGCAAACCATTTCTATTGGAAACATTCCTATAATGAATTCCTTAGGAACCTTTATAATAAACGGAATATACCGAATTGTGATCAATCAAATATTGCTAAGTCCTGGTATTTACTACCGCTCGGAATTAGACCATAAGGGAATTTCTATATACACCGGGACTATAATATCAGATTGGGGAGGAAGGTCGGAATTAGCAATTGATAAAAAAGAAAGGATATGGGCTCGTGTAAGTAGAAAACAAAAGATATCTATTTTAGTTCTATCATCAGCTATGGGTTCAAATCTAAGAGAAATTTTAGATAATGTTTCCTACCCGGAAATTTTCTTGTCTTTCCCGAATGCTAAGGAGAAGAAGAGGATTGAGTCAAAAGAAAAAGCTATTTTGGAGTTTTATCAACAATTTGCTTGTGTAGGAGGGGACCTGGTATTTTCGGAGTCCTTATGCGAGGAATTACAAAAGAAATTTTTTCAACAAAAATGTGAATTAGGAAGAGTTGGTCGACGAAATATGAATCGGAGACTCAGTCTTGATATCCCTCAGAACAATACATTCCTGTTACCACGAGATGTGTTGGCCGCTACGGATCATTTGATTGGAATGAAATTTGGAACGGGTATACTTGACGATGACGATATGAATCACTTGAAAAATAAACGTATTCGTTCGGTTGCGGATCTGTTACAAGATCAATTCGGACTGGCTCTTGGCCGTTTACAACATGCGGTTCAAAAAACTATCCGTAGAGTATTCATACGTCAATCGAAACCGACTCCACAAACTTTGGTAACTCCAACTTCAACTTCGATTTTATTAATAACTACTTACGAGACCTTTTTTGGCACATACCCCTTATCTCAAGTTTTTGATCAAACCAATCCATTGACACAAACGGTTCATGGGCGAAAAGTGAGTTGTTTGGGTCCTGGAGGATTGACGGGGAGAACTGCAAGTTTTCGGAGCCGAGATATTCATCCGAGTCACTATGGGCGTATTTGTCCAATTGACACGTCCGAAGGAATCAATGTTGGACTTACCGGATCGTTAGCTATTCATGCGAGAATTGATCACTGGTGGGAATCTATAGAGAGTCCGTTTTATGAAATATCTGAGAAAGCAAAAGAAAAAAAAGAGAGACAGGTAGTTTATTTATCACCAAATAGAGATGAATATTATATGATAGCAGCAGGAAATTCTTTGTCCTTGAATCAAGGTATTCAAGAAGAACAGGTTGTTCCAGCTAGATACCGTCAAGAATTCCTGACTATTGCATGGGAACAGATTCATGTTAGAAGTATTTTTCCTTTCCAATATTTTTCTATTGGAGGTTCTCTCATTCCTTTTATTGAGCATAATGATGCGAATCGGGCTTTAATGAGTTCTAATATGCAGCGCCAAGCAGTTCCACTTTCTCGGGCCGAGAAGTGCATTGTAGGGACTGGATTGGAACGCCAAACAGCTCTAGATTCGAGGGTTTCCGTTATAGCCGAACGCGAGGGAAAGATCATTTCTAGTGATAGTCACAAGATCCTTTTATCAAGTAGGGGGAAGACTATAAGTATTCCTTTAGTTGCCCATCGGCGCTCTAACAAAAATACTTGTATGCACCAAAAACCTCGGGTTCCGCGGGGTAAATCCATTAAAAAAGGGCAAATTTTAGCGGAGGGAGCAGCTACAGTTGGGGGGGAACTTGCTTTAGGAAAAAACGTTTTAGTAGCTTATATGCCCTGGGAGGGTTACAATTTTGAAGACGCAGTACTAATTAGCGAGCGTTTAGTATATGAGGATATTTATACTTCTTTTCACATCCGAAAATATGAAATTCAGACGGATACGACAAGCCAAGGCTCCGCTGAAAAAATCACTAAAGAAATACCACATCTAGAAGAACATTTACTCCGCAATTTGGACAGAAATGGAGTTGTGAGGTTGGGGTCCTGGGTAGAAACTGGCGATATTTTAGTGGGTAAATTAACGCCTCTGATAACGAGCGAATCGTCGTATATCGCGGAAGCTGGATTATTACGGGCTATTTTTGGTCTTGAGGTATCCACTTCAAAAGAAACTTCTCTCAAACTACCTATAGGTGGAAGAGGGCGCGTTATCGATGTGAAATGGATCCAGAGGGACCCCCTTGACATAATGGTTCGTGTATATATTTTACAGAAACGTGAAATCAAAGTTGGGGATAAAATAGCCGGAAGACACGGGAATAAGGGGATCATTTCTAAAATTTTGCCTAGGCAAGATATGCCCTATTTGCAAGATGGGAGACCTGTTGATATGGTCTTCAATCCCTTAGGAGTACCCTCACGAATGAATGTGGGACAAATATTTGAAAGCTCGCTCGGATTAGCAGGGGATCTGCTAAAGAAACATTATAGAATAGCACCCTTTGATGAGAGATATGAGCAAGAGGCTTCAAGAAAACTTGTGTTTTCGGAATTATATGAAGCCAGTAAACAAACAAAAAATCCATGGGTATTTGAACCCGAGTACCCGGGAAAAAGCAGAATATTTGATGGAAGAACAGGGGATCCCTTCGAACAGCCGGTTCTAATAGGGAAGTCCTATATCTTAAAATTAATTCATCAAGTTGATGAAAAAATTCATGGACGTTCTACTGGGCCCTACTCACTTGTTACCCAACAACCCGTTAGAGGAAGAGCCAAGCAAGGGGGACAACGAGTAGGAGAAATGGAAGTTTGGGCTTTAGAAGGATTTGGTGTTGCTCATATTTTACAAGAGATACTTACTTATAAATCTGATCATCTTATAGCTCGCCAAGAAATACTTAATGCTACGATATGGGGAAAAAGAGTGCCTAATCACGAGGATCCTCCAGAATCTTTTCGAGTGCTCGTTCGAGAACTACGATCTTTGGCTCTAGAACTGAATCATTTCCTTGTATCTGAGAAGAACTTCCAGGTTAATAGGGAGGATGTTTGATCGGAATAAATATAAATTCTTTTCTTATTTCTATTTTATGATTGACCAATATAAACATAAACAACTTCAAATTGGACTCGTTTCCCCTCAACAAATAAAGGCTTGGGCTAAAAAAATCCTACCTAATGGGGAAGTCGTTGGCGAAGTCACAAGGCCCTCCACTTTTCATTATAAAACCGATAAACCAGAAAAAGATGGATTGTTTTGCGAAAGAATCTTTGGACCCATAAAAAGCGGAATTTGCGCTTGTGGAAATTCTCGAGCGAACGTAGCTGAAAATGAAGACGAAAGATTTTGCCAAAAATGCGGGGTAGAATTTGTGGATTCTCGGATACGAAGATATCAAATGGGATACATCAAACTGGCATGTCCAGTGACTCATGTGTGGTATTTGAAAGGTCTTCCTAGTTATATCGCAAATCTTTTAGATAAACCCCTTAAGAAATTGGAGGGCCTAGTATATGGTGATTTCTCTTTTGCTAGGCCCTGCACTAAAAAACCTACTTTCTTACGATTACGGGGTTTATTCGAAGATGAAATTGCATCCTGTAACCACAGTATTTCTCCCTTTTTTTCTACCCCAGGCTTTGCAACATTTCGAAATCGGGAAATTGCGACAGGAGCAGGTGCTATTAGAGAACAATTAGCGGATTTGGATTTGAGAATTATTATAGGGAATTCTTTGGTTGAATGGAAGGAATTAGAAGACGAGGGGTATAGTGGAGATGAATGGGAGGATAGAAAAAGACGAATAAGAAAAGTTTTTTTGATTAGACGCATGCAATTGGCGAAACATTTTATTCAAACAAATATAGAACCAGAATGGATGGTTTTGTCCTTATTACCGGTTCTTCCTCCCGAATTGAGACCCATTGTTTATAGGTCTGGGGATAAAGTAGTGACTTCGGATATTAATGAACTTTATAAGAGAGTTATCCGTCGGAACAACAACCTTGCCTATCTATTAAAAAGAAGTGAATTAGCACCAGCAGATTTAGTAATGTGCCAGGAAAAATTGGTACAAGAAGCCGTGGATACACTTCTTGATAGTGGGTCCCGCGGCCAACCGACGAGGGATGGTCACAATAAAGTATACAAATCACTTTCAGATGTAATTGAGGGTAAAGAGGGGAGGTTTCGCGAGACTCTGCTTGGGAAACGGGTCGATTACTCGGGGCGTTCTGTCATTGTTGTGGGTCCTTCGCTTTCATTACATCAATGTGGATTACCTCTAGAGATAGCAATAAAGCTTTTTCAGCTATTTGTAATTCGCGATTTAATCACGAAACGTGCTACTTCTAATGTCAGGATTGCTAAAAGGAAAATTTGGGAAAAGGAACCCATTGTATGGGAAATACTTCAAGAAGTTATGCGGGGACATCCTGTACTGTTGAACAGAGCACCTACCCTGCATAGATTAGGCATACAAGCCTTCCAACCCACTTTAGTAGAGGGACGTACTATTTGTTTACATCCATTAGTGTGTAAGGGTTTCAATGCGGACTTTGATGGGGATCAAATGGCTGTTCATCTGCCTTTATCCTTGGAAGCTCAGGCGGAAGCCCGTTTACTTATGTTTTCTCATATGAATCTCCTGTCTCCCGCTATTGGAGATCCTATTTGCGTGCCAACCCAAGACATGCTTATCGGACTTTATGTATTAACAATTGGAAACCGTCGAGGTATTTGTGCAAATAGATATAATAGTTGCGGAAACTCTCCAAATAAAAAAGTAAACTACAAGAATACCAATTATTATAAATATACGAAAGATAAAGAACCCCATTTTTCTAGTTCCTATGATGCACTGGGAGCTTATAGACAGAAACGAATCGGTTTAAGCAGTCCCTTGTGGCTCCGATGGAAACTAGATCAACGCATCGTTGGGTCAAGAGAAGTTCCGATTGAGGTTCAATATGAATCTTTTGGGACTTATCATGAGATTTATGCCCACTATCTAGTAGTGGGAAATAGAAAAAAAGAAATCCGTTCTATATACATTCGAACCACTCTTGGTCATATTTCTTTTTATAGAGAAATAGAGGAAGCCATACAAGGATTTAGTCGGGCCTATTCATACACTATCTAAACAAGGAAGTTAGATTCGGCGATGCCCCTTTCGGGGGGCATTCCGATTTTGCTAGTACCATCTGTCGCGCAAATCCAGATTGAGGAAAGGGACTAAATTAAGTTTTCGAATCACTGACTCAGGCCCATTGTCGAATCCTACTCAGCAATTGTCGAATCCTACTCAGCCAAAAAAGGGGGTACTTATGTATGGCGGAACGGGCCAATTTGGTCTTTCATAATAAAGAGATAGACGGAACTGCTATGAAACGACTTATTAGCAGATTAATAGATCATTTCGGAATGGGATATACATCCCATATACTGGATCAAATAAAGACTCTGGGCTTCCATCAAGCCACTACTACATCGATTTCTTTAGGAATCGAGGATCTTTTAACAATACCCTCTAAAGGATGGTTAGTCCAAGACGCCGAACAACAAAGTTTTCTTTTGGAGAAACACTATTATTATGGGGCTGTACACGCGGTTGAAAAATTACGCCAATCCGTTGAGATATGGTATGCTACAAGTGAATATTTGAAACAAGAAATGAATTATAATTTTCGAATAACGGATCCTTCTAATCCAGTCTATCTAATGTCTTTTTCAGGAGCCAGAGGAAATGCATCTCAGGTACACCAATTAGTAGGTATGAGAGGGTTAATGGCAGATCCTCAAGGACAAATGATTGATTTACCTATTCAAAGCAATTTACGCGAGGGACTTTCTTTGACAGAATATATAATTTCCTGCTACGGAGCCCGAAAAGGAGTTGTAGATACTGCTGTACGAACAGCGGATGCTGGCTATCTTACACGTAGACTTGTTGAAGTAGTTCAACATATTATTGTGCGTAGAAGAGATTGTGGTACTGTCCGAGGTATTTCTGTGAGTCCTCAAAATGGGATGACGGAAAAACTTTTTGTCCAAACACTAATTGGTCGTGTATTAGCAGACGATATATATATTGGTTTACGATGCATTGCTGTTCGAAATCAAGATATTGGAATTGGATTAGTCAATCGATTCATAAATGCCTTTCGAGCACAACCGTTTCGAGCACAACCAATATATATTAGAACCCCCTTTACTTGCCGTAGCACATCTTGGATCTGCCAATTATGTTATGGGCGGAGTCCCACTCATGGGGATCTGGTCGAATTGGGAGAAGCTGTAGGTATTATTGCGGGTCAATCAATTGGGGAGCCAGGGACTCAACTAACATTAAGAACTTTTCATACTGGTGGAGTATTTACAGGGGGTACTGCCGACCTTGTACGATCCCCCTCAAATGGAAAAATCCAATTCAATGAGGATTTGGTTCACCCCACACGTACCCGTCATGGGCAGCCTGCTTTTCTATGCTATATAGGCTTGCATGTAACTATTCAGAGTCAGGATATTCTACATAGTGTTAATATTCCGTTAAAAAGCTTGATTCTAGTGCAAAATGATCAATATGTGGAATCCGAACAAGTAATTGCGGAGATTCGAGCCGGAACGTCCACTTTGCATTTTAAAGAAAAGGTACAAAAGCATATTTATTCCGAATCAGACGGGGAGATGCACTGGAGTACTGATGTTTACCATGCGCCCGAATATCAATATGGTAATCTTCGTCGATTACCAAAAACAAGCCATTTATGGATATTGTCAGTAAGTATGTGCGGATCCAATATAGCATCTTTTTCGCTCCACAAGGATCAAGATCAAATGAATACTTATTCTTTTTCTGTTGATGGAAGATATATCTTTGACCTCTCAATGGCTAATGATCAAGTAAGCCATAGACTGTTGGATACTTTTGGTAAAAAAGATAGGGAAATTCTTAATTATTTAACGCCAAATCGAATCGTGTCCAACGGTCATTGGAATTTTGTCTATTCTTCTATTCTTCAAGATAATTCGGATTTGTTGGCGAAAAAGCGAAGAAATAGGTTCGTCATTCCATTACAATATCATGAAGAACAAGAGAAAGAGCTAATATCCTGCTTGGGTATTTCAATTGAAATACCCTTTATGGGTGTTTTACGTAGAAATACTATTTTTGCTTATTTTGACGATCCACAATACACAAAAAGTAAAAGGGGTTCAGGAATTGTTAAATTTAGATATAGGACCCTAGAGGAAGAATATCGGACCCAAGAGAAAGAATACCGGACCCGAGAGGAAGAGTATAGGACTCGACAGGAAGACTCAGAGGACGAATATGAGAGCCCAGAGAACGAATATCGGACCCGAGAGGGAGAGGGCGGATATGAAATCCTAGAAGACCAATATAGGACTCTAGAGGACGAATATGAAACCCTAGAAGATGAATATGGGATCCTAGAGGACGAATATAGGACTCTAGAGAAAGACACAGAGGAAGAATATGGGAGCCTAGAGAACGAATATAAGACCCGAGAGGACGAATACGGAACTCTAGAGGAAGAATCAGAAGAAGAATATGGGAGCTCTGAAGATGGCTCAGAGAAGGAATATGGGACTTTAGAAGAAGACTCAGAGGAAGACTCAGAAGATGAATATGGGAGCTCGGAGGAAGATTCTATCTTAAAAAAAGAAGGTTTTATTGAGCATCGAGGAACAAAAGAATTTAGTCTAAAATACCAAAAAGAAGTAGATCGGTTTTTTTTCATTCTTCAAGAACTGCATATCTTGCCAAGATCCTCATCCCTAAAGGTACTTGACAATAGTATTATTGGAGTCGATACACAACTCACAAAAAATACAAGAAGTCGACTAGGTGGATTGGTCCGAGTGAAGAGAAAAAAAAGCCATACGGAACTCAAAATCTTTTCCGGAGATATTCATTTTCCTGAGGAGGCGGATAAGATATTAGGTGGCAGTTTGATACCACCAGAAAGAGAAAAAAAAGATTCTAAGGATTCAAAAAAAAGGAAAAATTGGGTTTATGTTCAACGGAAAAAAATTCTCAAAAGCAAGGAAAAGTATTTTGTTTCGGTTCGACCTGCAGTCGCATATGAAATGGACGAAGGGAGAAATTTAGCAACACTTTTCCCGCAGGATCTCCTGCAAGAAGAGGATAATCTCCAACTTCGACTTGTTAATTTTATTTCTCATGAAAATAGCAAGTTAACTCAAAGAATTTATCACACGAATAGTCAATTTGTTCGAACTTGCTTAGTAGTGAATTGGGAACAAGAAGAAAAAGAGGGGGCTCGTGCCTCGCTTCTTGAGGTAAGAACAAATGATCTGATTCGCGATTTCCTAAGAATTGAGTTAGTCAAGTCTACTATTTCGTCTACACGAAGAAGGTATGATAGGACAAGTGTAGGACTGATTCCCAATAATAGGTTAGATCGCAACAATACCAATTCTTTTTATTCCAAGGCGAAGATTCAATCACTTAGCCAACATCAAGAAGTTATTGGCACCTTGTTGAATCGAAATAAAGAATATCCGTCTTTGATGATTTTGTTGGCATCCAACTGTTCTCGAATTAGTTTATTTAAGAATTCGAAATATCCCAATGCGGTAAAAGAATCGAATCCTAGAATTCCTATTCGAGATATTTTTGGGCTCTTAGGCGCTATTGTACCTAGTATATCGAATTTTTCTTCATCTTACTATTTATTAACGCATAATCAGATCTTGTTAAAAAAATACTTGTTCCTTGACAATTTGAAACAGACCTTCCAAGTACTTCAAGGACTTAAATACTCTTTAATAGACGAAAATAAAAGGATTTCGGATTTCGACAGTAACATCATGTTGGAGCCATTCCATTTGAATTGGCACTCTCTCCATCATGACTCATGGGAAGAGACATCGGCAATAATTCACCTTGGACAATTTATTTGTGAAAATGTATGTCTATTTAAATCGCACATAAAAAAATCTGGTCAAATTTTCATTGTTAATATGGACTCCTTTGTTCTAAGAGCAGCTAAGCCTTATTTGGCCACTATAGGAGCAACTGTTCATGGTCATTATGGAAAAATCCTTTACAAAGGAGATAGGTTAGTTACGTTTATATATGAAAAATCGAGATCTAGTGATATAACGCAAGGTCTTCCAAAAGTGGAACAAATCTTCGAAGCGCGTTCAATTGATTCACTATCGCCGAATCTCGAAAGGAGAATTGAGGATTGGAATGAACGTATACCAAGAATTCTTGGGGTTCCCTGGGGATTCTTGATTGGAGCTGAGCTAACCATAGCCCAAAGTCGTATCTCTTTGGTTAATAAGATCCAAAAGGTTTATCGATCCCAAGGGGTACAGATCCATAATAGACATATAGAGATTATTATACGCCAAGTAACATCAAAAGTAAGGGTTTCCGAAGATGGAATGTCTAATGTTTTTTTACCTGGGGAATTAATCGGACTATTGCGAGCGGAACGAGCAGGGCGGGCTTTAGAAGAATCGATCTATTATCAGGCAATCTTATTGGGAATAACAAGGGCTTCCCTGAATACCCAGAGTTTCATATCTGAAGCAAGTTTTCAAGAAACTGCTCGAGTTTTAGCAAAAGCTGCCCTACGAGGTCGTATTGATTGGTTGAAAGGCCTGAAAGAAAACGTAGTTCTGGGGGGAATTATACCTGTTGGTACCGGATTCCAAAAATTTGTGCATCGTTCCCCACAAGACAAGAACCTTTATTTCGAAATTCAAAAAAAAAATCTATTCGCGTCGGAAATGAGAGATATTTTGTTTCTCCATACAGAATTAGTTTCTTCTGATTCTAACGTAACAAACAATTTCTATGAAACATCAGAAGCCCCGTTTATCCCTATTTATATGATTTAAGTATACATAAAGCAATTTTTTTTTACTTTAATTTAAACTATACTTTTGACCTTAGAATGCTAACAGGTCTGATTTTAGATTTTGTATCTTAATTTTTAATGAATTAATAAGTAAAAGAAGTCAATTAATTCATTAAGGCTATGTTTATACCGTGTATCAATGGTCAAGAAGGTTCCATCGGAACAATTATTATTTATTTCAAGCTATTTCGGCTCTTTCTTAATCTTCAAAAAGAAATTAATTCCGTAATGGTAAGATGAAAAAAAGAAAAAATAAAAAGGAAGTGTGGAAAAAATGACAAGAAGATATTGGAACATCCATTTGAAAGAGATGATAGAAGCGGGAGTTCATTTTGGTCATGGTATTAAGAAATGGAATCCTAAAATGGTCCCTTACATCTCGGCAAAGCGTAAAGGTACTCATATTACAAATCTCGCTAGAACAGCTCGTTTTTTATCAGAAGCTTGTGATTTAGTTTTTGATGCAGCAAGTCAAGGGAAAAGCTTCTTAATTGTTGGTACCAAAAAAAGAGCAGCGGATTTAGTAGCATCAGCTGCAATAAGGTCTCGTTGTCATTATGTTAATAAAAAGTGGTTCAGCGGTATGTTAACGAATTGGTCGATTACCAAAACTAGACTTTCTCAATTTCGAGACTTAAGAGCAGAAGAAAAAATGGGAAAATTCCACCATCTCCCAAAAAGAGATGCGGCAATCTTAAAGAGAAAATTATCCACCTTGCAAAGATATCTCGGCGGGATCAAATATATGACGAGGTTGCCTGACATTGTGATCGTCCTTGATCAGCAAAAAGAGTATATAGCTCTTCGGGAATGTTCCATTTTGGGGATTCCTACTATTTCTTTAGTCGATACAAATTGTGACCCGGATCTCGCGAATATATCGATTCCTGCCAACGATGACACTATGACTTCAATTCGATTAATTCTTAACAAATTAGTATTTGCAATTTCTGAGGGCCGTTCTTTCTATATAAGAAATCGTTGATTAAGAAGAATAGTGAATTCTTGAGCAACTGCGTAGATTTATGGGATTAGTTACTATTTTGTTTTGCATAGATATTAAGAAGGGGAATATTGATATATATTAAAGGGTATTGATATATATTATGATCTGATGTGATTTCTTGGTATCTTAAATATAAGATTAATACTTCAAGTTCCTGAGTTGAGAAAGAGATGCTTGAATCAAAAGAATTCCCTTTTTTGAAGTTCCATTTTTATCAGAGGATAATATGAATATTACACCATGTTCCATTAAAACACTCAAGGGGTTATATGATATATCGGGTGTAGAAGTAGGCCAACACTTCTATTGGCAAATAGGAGGTTTCCAAATTCATGCCCAAGTACTCATCACTTCTTGGGTCGTAATTACTATTTTGCTAGGTTCAGTTATCGTAGCTGTTCGGAATCCACAAACCATCCCGACCGACGGTCAGAATTTCTTCGAATATGTACTTGAGTTTATTCGAGACTTGAGCAAAACTCAGATTGGAGAAGAATATCGTTCCTGGGTTCCCTTTATTGGAACTATGTTCCTTTTTATTTTTGTTTCGAATTGGTCAGGTGCTCTTTTACCTTGGAAAATTATAGAGTTACCCCATGGAGAATTAGCAGCACCTACGAATGATATAAATACTACTGTTGCTTTAGCTTTACTAACATCAGCCGCATATTTTTATGCGGGTCTTAGCAAAAAAGGATTGAGTTATTTCGAGAAATATATTAAACCAACCCCAATCCTTTTACCAATTAACATCCTAGAAGATTTCACAAAACCATTATCACTTAGTTTTCGACTTTTCGGAAATATATTGGCGGATGAATTAGTCGTTGTTGTTCTTGTTTCTTTAGTCCCCTTAGTAGTCCCTATACCGGTCATGTTTCTTGGATTATTTACAAGCGGTATTCAAGCTCTTATTTTTGCAACGTTAGCCGCAGCCTATATAGGTGAATCCATGGAAGGTCATCATTGAATTGACTAGTTTTCGCAGTTGTAGGGGAGAGAATAGACTATATTACGGAAGAGTTAAAGTATATATGCATTCCGAGGGGCGAAGTCAGGTTATATCTGTATCCTTAATGCCTATAAGATAGTCATCTTTTGTGCGGCTTTCTAAGGAATGATTTGAGAATCGGATTCAATAGAAAATGAGAAAATACGCAAACAAAATAGAAGAAACAAATGTATATGGGATTTTTTTTATTCCTAAGTTGGATTCATTATCTAATCCGATATATGGAATTCCCTTCTATATGGAAATGGAACTGGATTCCATATCTAGTTCTATGCAACATATTTTTATCAATTGTATGATTCTTATTAGATTTGGACTAGTTCGATTTTAATAGGGGTTCTTCCTGTATTTCGTCTTTTATTATGTTAGATCAAGGGGAAAAAATGGGAACTCAAGGATATCGAAGAGTAAAAAAAAGGATGGAATGAAAGAGTGATTGGTTGAAAAGAAAGAGAAATAGAATAATGACAATCATATGGATTTACACAAACCTCTAATGATTAGAAACTAAAAACAAGATCTCGAAGTAATTCAGACGATTTCGATTATCATTTATTTCTACTTATTAGTTACTTCTACCCCAATAGAGCTTAGAAGTTGGAAATAAAAATTTATTGGTTGATTGTATCCTTAACCATTTCTTTTTTTTTTTGACACGAGGAACTCACCATGAATCCACTAATTGCTGCTGCTTCCGTTATTGCTGCTGGATTGGCCGTAGGGCTTGCTTCTATTGGGCCTGGGGTTGGTCAAGGTACTGCTGCAGGACAAGCGGTAGAAGGTATTGCGAGACAGCCAGAAGCGGAAGGTAAAATACGAGGTACTTTATTGCTTAGTCTAGCTTTTATGGAAGCTTTAACAATTTATGGACTGGTTGTGGCACTAGCGCTTTTATTTGCGAACCCTTTTGTTTAATCCTAAAAAATAAAATGAGTCCTTTAGATTAGATACTTTTTTCTTTTTTTATGGGTATTTGCTTCTGTAATTCCAAGTATATCAATACTTTATTCCTATTTATTATATTATTCCGGGAATTTTGTATTTATCGGGGCAGACAATATCCCAGGAACCACAGGAAGGGCTGATTTGAGCATGATCAATTTAGAGGATATGCCCGCTCTCTTCCCTCCCGTCCTTAGTTTAGGACAGTGGAAAGTCTTTTTCCTTTTTTTATTTTAGGAATTTGGAGAACATTTCAACAAAGGAGATCTTTCACAGGTCAAACGAGACCTAAGACTTAATCTAAAAGAAATTAGTAGATTGAATCTATTTGCATTAAAAAAACCGACCAAAAAGGGCGAGCGAAGTAAGTGATCGAAAAACTTTCTTCTTTGTTCGTCCTATCTATAAGAGGAGAGCATATGAAAAATGTAACCCAATCTTTCGTTTTTTTAGCTCACTGGCCATTCGCTGGGAGTTTCGGGCTTAATACCGATATTTTAGCAACAAATCTAATAAATCTAACTGTAGTGGTTGGTGTATTAATTTTTTTTGGAAAGGGAGTGTGTGCGAGTTGTCTATTTCAAGAATAGATTGGGTCTATCCGGCTGCACAACATTTCCTCTTATTTCTTTTTGCTAAAAGAAATAAGAAAAGGTGCACGATCTCGACGAATTACTTCTGAATAACTTCAGAAATCATATGGAAGAACCGTAGCATTTCGCGACTTATTGGTAAATTTACTTTGATTCTCTATAGACCAACAATGTGAGACCATTAACACGGTTAAAGCTAAACTGCTTGAAGTCCGGGCAAAAGGGGTACTCTTTCTACAACTACATTCGTATTAGTCTCGAAATGCTTTAAACGGGAAATATACAGTGTAGAATTTATCTGATATAGAACACTCATATCGATAAAATAGTTTGCACTATTTACTAGAAGGGCACCCAGCCCTTTTTCCAATGCCAAATCGACGACCTATGGATAAAAAAAAGAGAAATTTTTTGGATTTGAAGAAAAAATAAGAGGAATTCTATCGATTTTTATTTTCCATTTATTTAGTTTATTTTTCTTAATGAAATGGAAATTATTAACTAACAGAGCAAACACAAATAAAGAAACAACTTTGCTGACCATGATAGATTTTTATCTAGTTGGAAGAGTCCTCTTAATATTCATATAGTCTTATATAAGTTTGTGTATATAGAAATACAAACGGAAAAGAGAGGATAGGCTCATTACATAAAAAAAAAGAGCGGGAGAGCCAAATGAATCGAAAGATTCATGTT